TGCGAAATAAAAAAAAATGGGGCTTCGTTGATATGATATTCCCAAATTTTGACTCTATTTATATTTATTTCGGATGGGCCGGGCCAATAGAAGCAAACAAAAAAGAGTTCTCCAACATGAGCTTTGTACCGCGCACATCGCTTATATGGGCTCTAGAGGGTCGCGTAGTAGGGGGGAGTGAAAAAAATATATAAATAAAAATAAATCAAAAACAAAGATTGGATTACTTTTTCTTTACTGTATCTGAAATGAATCTTGTCTATTCCCACGGTTCTAGCCCTCTAGACTCTTTTTTTTATTTTAAACCAACTAAAAAACGCAACTTTTCATATATATATATATATTAACATTCTTTTTTAACTAAAGGAGTACCGCATGAAAAAAAAAAGAAGAGGAACCATAATTTATTCTTTCCTTTAACTATATATGCTCCTTCCTAAAAAATATGGGGCATATCTCTCCCAAAAGGATCTATTTTTAGACCAGAGCCGCCTAATTCTATCAGAATAAAGGCGGTTTTTTATCTTTTATTATCTTATTTATCGTTTTATCATGATCTAGACTAGTAACGAATATCTATATCAATCCATATCAATTCATTTATATCACATTATTAACCACATGCCAGGAACCAGATTTGAACTGGTGACACGAGGATTTTCAGTCCTCTGCTCTACCAACTGAGCTATCCCGACTCTTCCCGATGCGGCATCCCCACTCTATTTAGAGTACTTGTTGGGTATATCAATTAAATAGACTAAAAAAGCATTACAAAGTCTTACCCAAACCCTGGAATTTTTTGGTCTTGGATCTTCAAAAAAAAAGAAATTAATTAACTAAATAGTTAGGGGGTACAGCAAACTTTTTTTTTGGGGATAGAGGGACTTGAACCCTCACGATTTTTAAAGTCGACGGATTTTCCTCTTACTATAAATTTCATTTTTGTCAGTATTGATATTGACATGTATAATGGGACTCTATCTTTATTCTCGTCCAATTAGTTCTTTAAAAGATCTATCAGATTATAGAGTGACTTATTTGATCAGTGAATATTTGATTCTTACTTAAACTTGGAATCGATTCACATCACAAGAATTCTTCCATTTTTCATATCATATAAGAAAAAAATAAAGATTTGGATGACCATTAATCTTTGATGTTTTTTATTATATGTATACGGGTTCATCCTTTCTGTAGTTTAAATAGAAGGAATCCTCGATCAACGCAGTCAACTCTATTCGTTAGAACAGCTTCCATTTAGTCTCTGCACCTATCCTTTTGTTTATTCTTGCTTTCTGAAGCCCTTTTGTTTGTTTTCTGAAAAAAAAAAAGATTTGGCTCAGGATTGCCCATTTTTTATTCCGGGGTTTCTCTGAATTTGAAAGTTATCACTTAGTATGTTTCCATACCAAGGCTCAATCCAACCAAGTCCGTAGCGTCTACCTATTTCGCCATATCCCCTTTTTGTTTTGAGACTGGGATCTCGTTGGGATTTGGATCCCATCCCCTTTTTCCTTTGTTCATTTATTCTGGATCCGAGGACGTTTACGTTTAATTCTTTCGGTAGGCACTTCTATCTTCTATATAGTATTCTATATAGTATATATAAATAGTATATATATAAATATAATATAAATAGTATATATAAAATAAAATAGAAAAATTGTCTCCGTTTCCTCCTATTTGTTTGATCTCTTATCTATTTTCTAGTTTCTTTCATATCATGGTAGTATTTTTATTTATATTTAGTCCAATCGAAAATGATTCTATCATTGATGTATCCGCAATTCAATATGGATGGATATATACCACATATATATGCCTCTTTTATTCTCATTTTTTCTATTTTGAATACTCAAAGGGTCGATTCTTTTTTTTTTCCCTATCCCTTCCTTCTGAATTAAAACAAAAACAGAGGAATGTCTCATTGTATATACTCTGGATTGTATCCTTACTTAATCTTATCCTTATCTTTTCCTCAGGACCATCCCTGTATAATTAGAATAAAGTTATTGATCCTATACCATCATTCTATTAATTGTTATTAAGATTCTCCGTATTTATAATCTAAAGACTAAAGAAAAAAAGTCTTTTTTTTTTCATTCTTTGATTATAGTGTGTAACATAGTATTTTTTCATTTTGTTTAATTGGGAGAGATGGCTGAGTGGACTAAAGCGTCGGATTGCTAATCCGTTGTACGAGTTATTCGTACCGAGGGTTCGAATCCCTCTCTTTCCGTAACTTCCTTCACCTAATTCACGAACATTAGGTGACCGCAATGTATCAATCAAATACAAATAAAATAACAACAATAAATTGTTAAAATAACAACAATAGATTATCGTACCTATTAAGTTGTTTAATAGTTGGCATACTCTATCGTATAGAAAATGATCTGGTTTAGATCAATCCTAACCAGATGATTATGAATTCTTTTTTTTTTTTACTTTACCTTAAGCGGATAAAATATTGAATTTAGATTCATCAAAAATTCAATATTTTGGTTATTTTGGATCGAATCCAAAAGCAAAAGATTGCCCTTTGAGTTTTGAGGATTATTATTCGAGTCAATTGCCATTTGACTTTGACCAAATGAATATGAATTCGAAAGATTTCAATTTTTAGGATTATTGCTCAAGTCAAACTCCCATTGCAACAAACCGGCTTGCAAGTGGTCCAAATCCAAATTAAACAAAAAGCTTTCAAATTTCAATTGCTTCAAACGCTTTTGGAAGTCCGATTTCCATTTCGACAAAAGGGCTTGCAAGCGAGTAGAAAAGTATTTTTCTACTCGCTTGACCTCTGTATATGCCCCTCTATCGCGCGGGAGCAAATCAGAGTCGATTTCTTTTAGAAATGTATAAATCCTCTCCAGAATCCTGAGACCGAGTTCCGGCAAATCATAGATGTTTAATGCGAAAGAAAGTTCGCGCACGCTCCTGTGATTTATCCAGTCATTACTTAAATTGATCCTTTTATATAATTATATAATTCAACGATTTGATACTTTTTAGTATCTTTTCGGCTGTTCTTTTCAGTAACAGGGACCATTGATTAAAATACAAAAATGGAATAATCAGAACAGACGTGTCCATTCCCAAAACCTCTTTTACTTCCCCCATGCACATCCGATAAAGGCTACTGACAATTTCTGGCAATCAGAAGAACTAAAAAGAAAAGAGAGGTATTCGGATTCATCTCGAAATCCTTTTCGAAGCCCGTAATTTTATTTAAAACGTCTGTGTTTGGATATATCCTGAAATCCCCAAGCTGTCTATACAGTATGATTTTTCGATTCCATTCATCAAAATTTTTTTGATCCATTAATCGTTCCCTTTGTTGAGCCTCAAAACTATGAGATAAACCGATAGTTGCCAACACAGGTACCCCGGGACTGAATTGATTTTTTACATTAATATTGACGTAGACTAGTACGCCGAAAAGCACCATTAAAATAGACTTTTTTATAAACGAAATCACTAAAAATAATCTATGTTTCCACGTTTCTATTTTTCGTATGAATGCGGCACAAATCGTATTTTTCCATTTCCATATTAAAGACATATATAGTTATAGTATAGACCTCCTTTATATACTTCCTTAAACTTAAAATTACTTAATACGAAAGTTTTGCACAATTTATTTTTCTTTCTAATTTCTAACTTTAATGGTTATTTTCGGACCACACCCGTCACTAAATAACTCACCCAAGATAGAACCAAGCCCAAGATAGAACCAAGATAGAACTCGTTATTTCAATAGACTTTCCTTTGCCTATCTCATCAAGTTTCTCACAAAAAGCATGTCAACATTCTAATTTCATTATTTTGTTCCGATCCTATCTTGATTACGTATGATGCTCTTGTTCGACAAATGGTCCATTCATATACAATAATCACATTGTAGCGGGTATAGTTTAGTGGTAAAAGTGTGATTCGTTCTATTAACAGCTTAAATAGTTAAGGGGTCTTTCGGTTTTATTTATTTATATTCCGATTGATTAAAAACTTTATTTCTTAGAAAGGATTTAATCCTTTACCTCTCACTAAACGATTTGAGGAACAATATAATTCTCGTGATTTGTATCCAAGGGTCAATAAAAAAAAATTGGATTGTGGAATCGCGAAGCATAATTTTTTTGAGTTGGATAAAGACTTCCAATTGAATGAATATGAGTAAAGAATCCATGGAGAGTGATACACAAAGTATTTTTCTAATCGTAACTAGATCTTCCATTTTTTTTCGGGGAGGAGTTGAAGCGAAATAGCTATAAACGATGCCTTTGGTTTACTAAAGCCATCGACATATTGTTTAAGCTCGGCGGAAACACAATTATTTTCCTCAGGATTCTCACAAGTGGAAATAAAGAACGAAGTAACTAGAAGGATTTGTTATAATTCCGCTCTTCTAGAGGGATCATCTAAAAAGCGAGTTGTTTTGGATGTATTCAGGCAGAAAAGCTGACATAGATGTTATGGATCTCTTTTGTTATTGCATTGCTTTTTAGTGTGTTTACGACTTAGATCTGGGAATCCGGCTTCCATAAAGGAGCCGAATGAAACCAAAGTTTCATGTTCGGTTTTGAATTAGAGACGTTAAATTTTTAAATCAGGAATTGGCGTCGACTATAACCCCTAGCCTTCCAAGCTAACGATGCGGGTTCGATTCCCGCTACCCGCTCTCGATATTTATTATGATAATAATGCGTGTATCATTAATGGGAATAAATGTAATTACACATCTTTATTCCCTAAATTCTATCCCATAGAATCTGTATTTTTTAGATAGGAAAAAAATGAGAAAGAAAAAAGTCGGAATGAAAAGCGTCCATTGTCTAATGGATAGGACAGAGGTCTTCTAAACCTTTGGTATAGGTTCAAATCCTATTGGACGCAATTTGTTTCCATCTATTTTTTATATTTCATTTCTATGTCAAAAATACATTTTTAATGATTTGAGTGAGAGAAGTTTATGAACCATTCCCTTTGTACTAGGAAAT